TGTTGGCATGAGGAGGGTCGGGTGCCTGTATATCAATTTTTGGATAGAGTGCTTGTTTGGGTGTTGGAAGTGTGGTGAGTTTAGTTTAGTCTCTAGGGGAAAGTGAGTTAAAAAGAGTGTTATATATACATATATGGGGAAAAAGAAGGGGGGGAAATATTTATTTTATGTCCTGTTACCATTGACTGTCATGTCCATGCTTGATTGACTATAATACCCATGCTTACCATTATGGTGATGCTCAAGATGCAGTTAAGTCCAGCTACAATTTATGCTCCGGGTCGGGGCCTTTGACGGCCATAGCTGAGTCCAAGCAACCCCGAAAATAAAAAGATACCAAATGTATGACAGCACAGTTATGTGTGAGCATGGGCTGATTAGTAATTAGTCCATCGAGATGTCTTATTTAAGAGGAATGAATGGGCGGTTTTAGGTGGGATGGCCCTGAAGAAAGAACCAGATGTCTTTTAAAGTTCACTCAATAGTTACCCCCACAATTAATGGGCTCAAACCAAGAAAAAGAGTCCTAGCCGAGCGGGTTGCTGGTTTCACGCGGCATGGTGATTAAGCTCGTGATCTAGGGGGCAGGATATGCATGTTGACGAGAAGTTATTTGACTTGTATGTGCTATTGTACGATGAACAATTTAATATACTGTTATGAATTAGAACTGAATTGGATATTTTCACTTGGATGTTCAATAGATCTGTTCAAGTTGTGTTAGAGGTGTCTTATGTTTTGTATACATTAAATTTAATGTGCTTGCTTATATGCATGTGGACAATCATTTAATGTACTATATACATAGTATGTCCTTGTTACATTAATGGGTAACCCCCCTCCCCCCTCTTCGAGACTCTAAAATTGTTGTGGGGTAATTTATAAGGCTTTAGAGTGATAAGTTTGTGTTGATTTTTGAAAAATTTTGGTAAATTTAATGCTGATATTGTTGTCTGTGTCTGTGGAGCTACATCGATAGCCTTTCAGGGAATAGTTTAAATAGAACTTCAGCTTTGGGTGTTGATAGTGGAGCTATGGCTTCTTCCTTGAAGTCTTAGGGAGGTTACTTGTTCTCCTTCTCTGGTTTACAAGACCAGTATATTTAATGTACTACAAAGACTTGTCTTCATTTTAGGAGGTTATTCTCAATGGTGCTGGCTACTGGTATCAACACTAGAATGAGTAGGAAGTACATGATTGATGCTAGTTGTCCAATAATAATGTATGGGTGTTCGACTGGTTGTCCTCCAATTCATGTGAGTGTTAACAGGTCTGCGACTAGGATTCAGAAGAGGCACTGGCTGATTGGTCGAAATATTATGCTTCGTTGTTTGGATGTGTGTAGTAGGGGTATCAGGACTAGGATTAGAATTGACAGGACTAGGGCTAAGACCCCTCCTAGTTTATTAGGGATTGATCGAAGAATTGCGTATGCGAATAAGAAATATCATTCAGGTTTGATGTGTGGGGGTGTGTTGAGTGGATTTGCTGGTGTGTAGTTGTCTGGGTCTCCAAGCAGGTCCGGTGAGAATAGTACTAGGAGTATGAGGGCTATAATTAGTAGTAGTGCTCCTAGGATATCTTTGATAGTATAGTAGGGGTGGAATGGAATTTTGTCTGTGTCTGATGAGATTCCTGTAGGGTTATTGGATCCTGTTTCATGAAGGAATAAGAGGTGAACTATGGCGAGGGCTGCAATGATGAATGGGAGAATAAAGTGAAAGGCAAAGAATCGGGTGAGTGTTGCTTTATCTACTGAGAACCCACCTCAAATTCATTCTACTAGGTTTGTGCCAATATATGGAATTGCTGAGAGAAGGTTAGTAATAACTGTTGCCCCTCAGAAAGATATTTGTCCTCATGGTAGGACGTATCCTATGAATGCTGTGGCTATTGTTGCAAATAGGAGGATCACTCCAATGTTTCATGTTTCTATAAATGTATATGATCCATAGTAGAGGCCTCGTCCTACATGTATGAAGAGGCAGATGAAAAATATAGATGCTCCGTTTGCATGTATGTATCGGATAACTCAGCCATAGTTGACGTCTCGGCAGATGTGGGTAACGGAGGAAAATGCTGTTGTTGTGTCGGCTGTGTAGTGTATTGCTAGGAATAAGCCTGTTAGGATTTGTAGAATTAAGCAGATGCCTAGGAGGGAGCCAAAGTTTCATCATGATGAGATGTTTGATGGGGCTGGGAGGTCAATGAATGCGTTGTTTACAATTTTTATAAGTGGGTGGGTTTTTCGGGTATTGATCATTAATGTTCTTGTAGTTGAATGACAACGATGGTTTTTCATATCATTAGTCGTGGTTAAATTCCATGCGAGAATAATGATAACATACATTGTATTTATTTTGAGTGTAATTTTTGTGGTAGGTTTTGTGGGGTTTTCTTCAAAGCCTTCGCCTATTTATGGGGGATTAGGGTTAATTGTTAGTGGTGGAGTCGGTTGTGGTATTGTATTAAATTTTGGTGGGTCTTTTTTAGGTTTAATGGTTTTTTTAATTTATTTGGGGGGTATGATAGTTGTTTTTGGTTATACAACGGCTATGGCTACTGAACAATATCCTGAGATTTGGGTTTCTAATAAAACTGTTTTAGGGGCATTTATTACTGGTTTATTGATAGAGTTTTTGATGGTTTATTATGTGTTGAAGGACAAGGAAGTAGAGGTTGTATTTAAGTTCAATGGTTTAGGAGATTGGGTTATTTATGATACGGGAGATTCTGGGTTTTTTAGTGAGGAAGCTATAGGGATTGCGGCCTTATACAGTTATGGTACTTGATTGGTTATTGTAACTGGTTGGTCTTTATTAATTGGTGTTGTGGTAATTATGGAAATTACTCGTGGAAATTAAGTAGAATTATGCTTACAAGAATTGTAACTAGGAAGGAGAGGAAATATAGTTTGATTAGGCCTTTTTGGTTTGTTACTACGGTTGATATTTTTATTTGAATTAGTGAAGTGGTTTTTGGTAGGATATTTTCTAGTCAGATTAGGTCTAGAATAGAGGATGCTGACTTTTGGCTTATTGTTAGGTTTGCATAGGGGGTTAGGCGGTGTATGATTGTAGGATAATACCCTAGGAGATTAGAGAATTTGAAAGCATTTGATGAATATTTGAATTTTAGGTTATAGGTTATGTTGCTAATTTCTAGTGCTAGAATGAAGCCTAGAATAGTAACTGCTAGGGCTATTGTTTTTAGGTAATAGGGTATTGTTATTTGGGGGACTGTCATTGGGGGAATATTGTTGGAAATAATGAATCCTGCAAAAAGGCTTCCGACTAGTAAGCGTTTAATTGAGTTGATTAGGAAAGGATTGTTTTCATTAATAATAATTAGGGCTGGGAATCGAGGTTGTCCTAAGAGTGCAAAAAAGATAATTCGGGTACTGTAGATAGCTGTAAAAGAGGTGGCAATTAGTGTTATTAAGAGGGCTCAGGCGTTGGTGTACGACGTGTTGGCGGCTTCAATGATTAGGTCTTTGGAGTAAAATCCGGTAAGGAATGGTATTCCTGTTAGTGCAAGGCTGCCAATAATTAGGGCTGTTGTGGTGAATGGTATAGCTTTGAATAGGCCTCCTATTTTTCGAATGTCTTGTTCGTCATTTAAGTTGTGAATGATAGAGCCGGAGCATATAAATAACATGGCTTTGAAGAAGGCGTGGGTGCAGATGTGAAGAAATGCTAGGTAGGGTTGGTTAATGCCAATAGTTACTATTATGAGGCCCAGTTGGCTGGATGTAGAGAAGGCAACGATTTTTTTGATGTCGTTTTGAGTTAGGGCACATATTGCTGTAAATAGGGTGGTAATAGCTCCTAGACATAGCATGATGGATTGAGCAGATTTGTTGTTTTCTGTTAGCGGGTAGAAGCGAATTAGTAGGAAAATGCCTGCTACTACTATTGTGCTTGAGTGGAGTAGTGCTGATACAGGGGTGGGGCCCTCTATTGCTGAAGGTAATCATGGGTGTAAGCCAAATTGTGCGGATTTTCCAGTTGCAGCTAGTGTGAGGCCCATTAGAGGTAAATTAGAGTTGTTTGGATTTAGTATAAAAATTTGTTGAAGATCTCAGGTGTTAAGGTTTATTAAGAATCATGCTATTGCTAGAATAAACCCGATGTCGCCGATGCGGTTATACAGGATTGCTTGTAGAGCTGCTGTGTTTGCGTCTGCTCGTCCATATCATCATCCGATAAGTAGGAATGACATGATCCCAACTCCTTCCCAACCAATGAATAATTGGAATAAGTTGTTTGCGGTTACAAGAATAAGTATTGTAATGAGGAATAGGAGTAGGTATTTAAAGAATTGGTTAATGTAGGGGTCTGAATGTATATATCACATGGAGAATTCTATAATAGATCATGTGACAAATAGTGCTACTGGGACAAATATTATTGAGAAGTAGTCCATTTTAAAGCTGAGTGATAATTTAAGGGTTTGAATGGTTAGTCAATGTCAGTTTGAAATAACTATTTCTTGTCCTGTATGAATAAATATCATTGTGGGAATTATGCTAGTAAGGAAAGCGCATGAGATAATTGTTTTTACGTAGAGTGGGTAGTTGGAAGTTTTATAGGTGTCAGAGCTTGTTATTATAATGGGTGCGGTTAATAAGAGTAGAGTTACTAGTGTGAAGGAGGAAAATATGTTTATTACTTTTATTTGGAGTTGCACCAATTTTTTGGCTCCTAAGGCCAACGGATAACTTCTATCCTTTAAAAGTTTGAAAAAGCCATGTTGTTAGACATGGAGGCATAGAGTTAGCAGTTCTTGCGTACTTTTTCGGTAAATAAGAAGGTAAGGGGCTTCTGTTATTAGATTCACAATCTAATGTTTTTTTTAAACTATATTTACAGTATAGGGGACCTAAGATAATTTTTGGGTTTATAGATAAAAGTAATAAGGGTAGAATGTGTAGGGACATAAGTGCATTTTCTCGTGTAAAGGAAGGTGAGATGTTGTTGATATGATAAGTATATTTGCCTCGTTGTGTCGTAATTAATATATAGAGAGAGTAGAGAGCGGTAATTACTATATTTAATCCTATTAGGATGATTGTAATGTTAGATCATGAGAAGGTTGATATGACTACAAATAGCTCTCCAATTAGGTTGATTGTAGGTGGTAAGGCTAGGTTAGTCAAGCTTGCTAAGAGTCATCAGGTTGCTATTAGTGGAAGAAATATTTGTAGGCCACGGGCTAAAATTATTGTTCGGCTGTGAATTCGTTCGTAGTTGGAGTTTGCTAGGCAGAAGAGTATGGAGGATGTAAGACCGTGGGCGATTATTAGAGCGGTGGCTCCTATGTAACTTCAGGGTGTTTGGATAAGGATGGCTACGATAACAAGTGCCATGTGGCTTACAGAAGAATATGCAATAAGTGATTTTAGGTCTGTTTGGCGAAGGCAGATTGAGCTGGTTATGATTATACCTCATAAGGATAATATAATGAATGGATATGCTATGAATTCAGTTACTGGGTTTAGGAGAAGTGTAACTCGTATTATTCCGTACCCTCCTAGCTTGAGTAGGATTGCTGCAAGGACTATGGAACCTGCAATAGGGGCTTCTACGTGTGCTTTGGGTAGTCAGAGGTGAAGACCATATAGTGGTATCTTTACTATGAAGGCCATTATGCATGCCAGCCATATGAAGACGTTGGACCAAGAGTTGGATATTGGTTGTACTCAGTAATGGATAATTAGAAAGTTTAGGGATCCTGCTGTGTTTTGAATATAGATCAAGGCTACTAATAAGGGTAGGGACCCTGTTAGTGTGTAAAATAGAAAGTAAAGGCCGGCATTTAAGCGTTCTGTTTGATTTCCTCATCGGGTGATAATAATGAGTGTTGGAACTAGTGTTGCTTCAAATAAAATATAGAAGAAGATTAATTCTATGGCGGTAAACGTTATGATTAGGAAAAGTTGTAGTAGGATTAATATGGTGATAAATAGTTTTTTTCGGGTTAAATTTTCTTTTAGTAGATGGTGTTGGCTAGCTATTAGTATTAGAGGGAGGAGTCATATGGTTAGGATAAGTAGAGGTGTGGATAGGGAGTCTGAGAAAAAAATTAGTGAGAAGTTAAGGCTATTATCACCGAATTGATTTATGAGGAGTAGGCTTGTGAAGCTAATTAATAGGCTGTGTGTTGTGGAGTTAATTCAGATTAAACTGCTTTTTGATAATCAAGTTAGGGGCATAAGTATTATTGTAGAGAAAATGTATTTTAGCATTGTAAAAGATTGAGATTTTGTACGTAGTCGGTCCCATATGTGTTTGATACTATAACTAATAAGGATAGGCCCAGTGCTGCTTCACAGGCTGCAAATACTAGTAAGATAATGGGTATTATACTGGCTAGGGTAAAGTGTGAGTTTAGGATTGTTAAGGTAGCTATAATAAATAATGATAATATTATCCCTTCTAGGCATAGGAGAGATGATATTAGATGGGATCGATATATTAATAGTCCTGTGAGAGATACTGCGAATGCTATTATAATGTTTATATACACGAGGGACATTTGGTAGTTATGAGTTAAATCATAATCTAATGAGTCGAAATCATTTATTTTATTTAAACTAAATACCATATTCAGTTCATTCAAGTCCTTTTTGGGTTCATTCATAAGCTAAGCTCACGGCTAGTAGAAAGATTAGGAGGAGGGCTATAGTAAGTATTGTGTTTAGGTTTGTTGTTTGTGAGGCTCAGGGTAGTGGTAGGAGTAATGCAATTTCCAGGTCGAATAAGAGAAATGTAATAGCTACTAGGAAAAATTTCATGGAAAAAGGAAGGCGGGCGGATCCTATGGGGTCAAATCCGCATTCATATGGGCTTGTTTTTTCTGAATATACATTTAGTTGGGGAAGTCAGAAGGCGATGGTGACAAGTAGTGTAGCTAGGATGAGGTTGGTTAGGAGGGCTAATATTAAGTTTATTATTCTTTTTCGGACTAGACCGAAACTAACTGATTGGAAGTCAGTTGTACTTATTAATACTAAAAGAACAGGATCCTCATCAATAGATGGAGACATAGAGGAAAAGTCATACGACGTCTACGAAGTGTCAGTATCAGGCAGCTGCTTCGAAGCCGAAATGGTGGTTGGAGGTGAAGTGGAATTTTAGTTGTCGAAAAAAACATACGATTAGAAAAGTGGATCCAATGATAACATGGAGGCCGTGGAAGCCTGTTGCTACAAAGAAAGTTGAGCCATAGACGCCATCTGAGATGGTAAAGGGTGCTTCGTAATATTCTGAGGCTTGGAGTAGTGTGAAGTATACCCCTAGTGCGATGGTAATGAATAGGGCTTGAAGTATGTGGTTGCGATTTCCTTCTATGAGACTGTGGTGGGCTCAGGTAATAGAGACTCCTGAGGCTAAAAGGACAGAGGTATTAAGTAGTGGGACTTCTAGGGGATTAAGTGGGTGGATGCCTGTTGGAGGTCAGCAGCCGCCTAATTCAGGTGTGGGGGCAAGGCTTGAGTGGTAAAATGCTCAGAAAAATCCGGTAAAGAATAGGACCTCTGAGATAATAAAAAGAATTATTCCATAGCGTAGGCCTTTTTGGACATTTGGGGTATGGTGGCCTTGGAAAGTGCTTTCTCGGATTACGTCTCGTCATCATTGGTATATAGTGAGTATATTTGTTGTTAAGCCAAGTATAAGTAAGATTGTTGAGTTAAAGTGGAATCATATAATTAGGCCGGATGTTATTAGGAGGGCAGATAGGGCTCCTGTAAGAGGTCAGGGGCTGGGATTTACTATATGATAGGCATGGGTTTGGTGTGTCATTACGTGTTATCGTGTAAGTATAGGCTGACTAGAAGGGTGAATACGTAAGCTTGGATTATGGCTACTGCGAATTCAAGAATTGTTAGTAGGATTAGAATAATGAATGTAATAAGAGCTGTTGTAGTGCTAATGCTTATTAGTGCTAATGTGGCTCCTCCAATTAGATGAATTAACAGATGTCCTGCTGTAATGTTGGCTGTTAATCGTACTGCTAGGGCTACTGGTTGAATAAATAGGCTAATAGTTTCGATAATTACTAGTATAGGAATTAGGGGAGTAGGTGTTCCTTGTGGTAAAAAGTGGGCAAGTGATGCTTTAGTTTTGTTGCGAAAACCTGTGATTACAGCCCCTGCTCATAAGGGGACAGCTATGCCTAGGTTTATCGATAGTTGTGTGGTTGGTGTAAAAGAGTGGGGTAGTAGGCCTAGTAGGTTTGTTGATCCAATAAATATAATTAAGGATATTAATATTAGTGCTCATGTTTGTCCTTTAGGGTTATGGATACTCATTATTTGTTTTGACACAAGTTGGAGTGCTCATTGTTGGAGGGAGATAAGGCGGTTATTTATTAGTCGATTTGATGTTGGAAATAATAGGCTAGGAAATAAGACAATGAGGGTAGCGAGAGGAAGGCCTAGGATTACAGGGGTAATGAAAGAGGCAAATAAATTTTCGTTCATTTTGTTTCTCAAGGGGTACTTTGTTTTAGTATTTTTGTAGGTGTTGGTTCTGGGTTGTGATAGAAGTTATGTTTTGAAATTTTTAGTTGAAAAATAATGAAAAGAACCAGGAACATTGATAAGATTATTGTGAGCCATGTTGATGTGTCTAGTTGTGGCATATCATCAAGGAAGGTATTATGCCTTCAGTCTTTAACTTAAAAGGTTAATGCTAGCTTAGCTTCTTGATGATCTTATAGTATTGATGCGGATCATTTTTCAAAGTACTTTAGTGGGACTAGTTCGAGAACAATTGGCATAAAGCTATGGTTTGATCCGCAGATTTCTGAGCATTGACCATAATATAGGCCTGGTCGGGTTGATATGAGAGTTGTTTGGTTCAGGCGGCCTGGGATTGCATCTGTTTTTAATCCCAGGGAAGGCACGGCCCATGAGTGAAGTACATCTTCGGAAGAGATTAGTATTCGAATTGTTATCTCTATGGGTAAAACAACTCGGTTATCTACTTCTAGTAGTCGTAGTTCTCCTGGTTTTAGTTCTGATGTTGGAATCATGTAGGAGTCGAAGCTTAAGTCTTCGTAGTCTGTATACTCATAGCTCCAATATCATTGATGCCCCATGGTTTTTACTGTAAGGGATGGATTATTAATTTCATCTATCATATATAGAATGCGTAGAGATGGGAGGGCGATTATGATTAGAATAATAGCCGGTAGAATCGTTCAAATTGTCTCTACTTCTTGTGCATCTATTGTGCTAGTGTGCGTTAATTTTGTCGTCAGCATAAGCGAGATAACATAAAGTACTAAAGAGCTAATTAGGAAGACGATCATTAAAGTATGATCATGAAAGTGTAGTAGCTCTTCTATGATAGGAGATGTTGCATCTTGAAATCCTAGTTGTATGGGATATGCCATACAAGATGTACAGGGTTTTCACCTGTAATTTAGCCTTGACAAGGTTATGTAATATTTTACTAACATCTTATTTTATTAAGAAAGACATAGTGGCTATGGTGTTGGCTTGAAACCAATAGTAGGGGGTTCGATTCCTTCCTTTCTTATTTCAGGTTAACGTATGTGGGTTCCTCAAATGTATGGTATGGAGGAGGGCATCCATTTAGTCACTCTAAGTTTGTCGTGGTAAGGTCTACGGTTAGGACTTCTCGTTTGGATGCAAATGCTTCTCAAATGATAAAAATTATCAATATGACTGCTGTTAGTGAGATAAATGAGCCTATAGATGAAATAGTATTTCATATTGTGTATGCATCGGGATAGTCAGAATATCGTCGTGGCATTCCAGATAATCCTAGGAAATGTTGTGGGAAGAAAGTTATGTTTACACCTACAAATATAATTGCGAAGTGAATTTTGGCTCATGTATCATTAAGGGTGTAGCCTGAAAATAGTGGGAATCAGTGTACGAATCCTCCCATAATGGCAAATACAGCTCCTATTGATAATACATAGTGGAAGTGTGCGACTACATAATATGTATCGTGGAGAACAATATCAAGGGAGGAATTGGCTAGGACGATTCCAGTTAAGCCTCCAACTGTAAAAAGAAAAATAAAACCTAGTGCTCATATTATAGCGGGTGATCATTTAATGTTTCCTCCATGGAGCGTAGCTAGTCAGCTGAAAACCTTTACTCCAGTTGGAATAGCAATAATTATGGTAGCTGATGTGAAATAGGCTCGTGTATCAACGTCTATTCCAACTGTAAATATATGGTGAGCTCATACAATAAACCCTAAGAACCCGATGGATATTATGGCTCATACTATTCCCATGTACCCAAATGGTTCTTTTTTTCCTGAGTAATAAGTAACAATGTGGGAGATTATTCCAAATCCAGGTAGAATAAGAATATACACTTCAGGGTGTCCGAAGAATCAAAATAGATGCTGATATAGGATTGGATCTCCTCCTCCTGCTGGGTCAAAGAAAGTCGTATTTAGGTTTCGGTCTGTTAGAAGTATTGTAATACCGGCAGCTAGTACGGGAAGTGAGAGGAGTAGAAGTACGGCGGTAATTAGAACAGATCACACGAATAAAGGAGTTTGATACTGTGATATTGCAGGGGGTTTTATATTAATAATTGTTGTAATAAAGTTAATGGCGCCTAGAATTGAAGAAACACCTGCTAGGTGAAGAGAGAAAATGGTCAGGTCTACTGAGGCACCTGCATGAGCTAGGTTGCCTGCTAGGGGAGGGTATACGGTTCAACCCGTTCCTGCTCCTGCTTCAACTATAGAGGATGCTAGGAGCAATAGAAAAGAGGGAGGGAGGAGTCAGAAGCTTATATTGTTTATTCGGGGGAATGCCATGTCGGGAGCGCCAATTATTAGAGGGACTAGTCAATTGCCAAATCCTCCAATTATAATGGGCATTACTATAAAGAAAATTATTACGAATGCATGTGCGGTTACGATTACATTATAAATTTGATCATCCCCAAGTAAAGTTCCAGGTTGACCTAATTCGGCACGAATTAGTAAGCTTAAGGCGGTTCCTACTATGCCAGCTCAGGCACCGAATAAAAGGTATAGGGTACCAATATCTTTGTGGTTGGTTGAAAATAATCAGCGGTTGACGAACATAGGTAAAATGGCTGAGAAAAGCATTAGACTGTAAATCTAAAGATAGAGGTTTGAATCCTCTTTTTACCAGGCCTTGTGGTGAATTAACATATTGAATTGCAAATTCAAAGAAGCAGCTTAAATTCTGCCGGGGCTTCTCCCGCCTTTTTTTCTCGCGGCGGGAGAAGTAGATTGAAGCCAGTATATTAGGGTATTTAGCTGTTAACTAAAATTTCGTGGGGGTGGAGCCCACCAGTCTAGTGAGGACTTAGCTTAATTAAAGTGGCTGATTTGCGTTCAGTTGATGTAGGATATGATCTTGCAGTCTTTATCAGGAATTAAGTAAATTATACTTGCTTAGGGCTTTGAAGGCCCTTGGTCTAGTGTAACCTAAATTCCTATTTTTATTCTAGGATAGATAAAATTGGTGTGAGTGGTAGTAGTATTGTGGATAGTGTTACTATTGTTGGCAAGAGGGTTATTTGTTTTGTAATGGAAAATTGTCATTTTATTTTTATGTTATTTGTAGAGGGAAATATTGTAAGTGCTGTGGAGTATGTGAGTCGTATGTAGAAATATAGGTTTAGCAGTGCTGTGATTGCTATCAGGGTTGGCAGGATGATGTTATCATTTTTTGTTATTTCTTGAATAATCATTCATTTTGGTATAAACCCTGATAGTGGAGGGAGTCCTCCTATTGATAGGAGAGTAGCGAGGACTAGGACTGTTATGACGGGTGTTTTGTTTCATGTGTGTGATAATGATAGGGTGGTTGTAGTTGAATTAGCTATAAACAGTAGGAATATGGTGGATGTTATGATAATATAAATGATTAGGTTTAGTAGTGTTATGGTGGGGTTGTAGAGGAGTACTGCTGTTATTCAGCCCATATGGGCGATTGATGAGTAGGCTATAATTTTTCGTAGCTGGGTTTGGTTTAGTCCCCCTCAGCCTCCGATTATGATTGATAGGATGGACAGAGTCAGAATTAGATTTAGGTTAATAGAGGGGGAGATTTGATAGAGTACGGATATTGGTGCTAGTTTTTGCCATGTGAGCAGAATTAGGCCGGAGGATAAGGGGATGCCTTGTGTTACTTCTGGGACTCAAAAGTGAAATGGAGCTATTCCTAATTTTATAGCAAGGGCTATAGTCATTAGTATGGAGGCCGTTGGGTTATATAATTTTATTACGGTTCATTGGCCTGAGAATATCAGGTTGATAATAACGGCTATTATTAGTAGTATTGAGGCTGTTGATTGGGTAAGAAAATATTTAGTTGATGCTTCTGTGGCTCGTGGGTTGTGTTTATTTATTATAATGGGGATGATGGTAAGTATATTTATTTCAAATCCAATTCAGATGAGTAATCAGTGGGAGCTAATTATGACAATGATGGTTCCGAGTAGGACTGTTGTTAGAATAATGATAAAGATAATTGGGTTTATTAGTACGGGAAGGGTATGAACCAACATTTTCGGGGTATGGGCCCGATAGCTTAATTAGCTGACCTTACTGTTAGAATTTGGTGTATTTGGGAGCACGAAGAGTTTTGGGTTCTTAGGAATAGGTTCAATTCCTATAGTTCTAGAAATAAGAGGGCTTAAACCTCTATTATTTACTTCATCAAAGTAACTCTTTTGTCAGACATATTTCTTATGTTTGTGGGGGGATGCTTGATAGGAGAATAGGTAGTGATACGTGTCATATGCATAGTGCTAGTGTTAAGGGTAAAAAACTTTTTCATAGTAGATGTATTAGTTGATCATAGCGGAATCGAGGGTAGGATGCTCGAATTCATAGGAAAGTGATTGTGAGTAGTAATGATTTAATGGTGAAGTTGATTGTATAAAGTTCTGGCATATATGGGCTGTGGAATGCTCCTAGGAACAGGGTTGTTGTGAAAATATTTATTATGATAATGTTTGCATATTCTGCTATAAAGAATAGGGCAAATGGTCCTGCTGCGTATTCTACATTGAAGCCTGATACTAGTTCTGACTCTCCTTCGGTAAGGTCAAATGGTGCTCGATTTGTTTCTGCTAGTGTTGAGATAAACCATATCATTGCTAACGGTCATGCTGGGAAAATTATTCATACTTGTTCTTGTGTAATAATTAGTGTGGAAAGGGTAAAAGACCCATTTATTAGGAGTACTGATAAGAGAATGATGGCTAATGTTACTTCATATGAGATTGTCTGTGCTACTGCTCGTAGGGCTCCGATGAGTGCATATTTTGAGTTGGAAGCTCATCCTGATCATAGGATTGAGTATACGGCTAGGCTTGATATGGCTAGTATAAATAGAACTCCTAGATTTATATTGATAAGGGGATAAGGCATAGGTAGGGGGATTCATATAGTTAGGGCGAGGCTTAGAGCTAGAATGGGTGCAAGAATAAATATTGAAATGGAGGATGTTGCGGGTCGTAGTGGTTCTTTAATAAAGAGTTTGATTGCGTCAGCGATTGGTTGGAGTAGGCCATATGGGCCTACAACATTTGGGCCTTTTCGAAATTGTATATAGCCTAGAACTTTTCGTTCAACTAGTGTGAGAAATGCTACGGCTAGTAAGATAGGAATAATTAATATCAAGATATTTACTATAAACATTTTGTTAAGGAGAGGATTTGAATCTCTGAATATAAAGGTTTAAGTTTTACGCAATTACCGGGCTCTGCCACCTTAACTTAGCCCTTTGCTAGGGCAGGTTTTGTTTGTAGAGTTAATTGAGATGGAGTCATTAATTGGTTTAAGGCGCGTTTTTGAAGTTGGCCTTATTTCTCTTGTCCTTTCGTACTGGGAGAAATTCATAATAGATAGAAACCGACCTGGATTACTCCGGTCTGAACTCAGATCACGTAGGACTTTAATCGTTGAACAAACGAACCTTTGATAGCGGTTGCACCATCAGGATGTCCTGATCCAACATCGAGGTCGTAAACCCTATTGTCGATAYGAACTCTTGAATAGGATTGCGCTGTTATCCCTAGGGTAACTTGTTCCGTTGATCAAATTTTGGATCAATAAGCGATAGTTCAATTTGACTTGTGTGTCTTGTTTTTAAAATCGCTCGGAGGATTTTTTATTCTCCGAGGTCACCCCAACCGAAACTGTTAGTTTATAGAGATTAGTGTTATCCCTTAGTGGTTAAGTTTCTTTTCTTTAAACTAATTAGTTAAAGCTCCATAGGGTCTTCTCGTCTTATTTGTCTATTCCCGCCTCTTCACGGGAAGGTCAATTTCACTGATTGGAAGTAAGAGACAGTAAAACCCTCGTGTGGCCATTCATACAAGTCCTTATTTAAAGAACAAATGATTATGCTACCTTTGCACGGTCAGGATACCGCGGCCGTTTAACGTTTGTCACTGGGCAGGCAGTGCCTCCAATACTGGGAATGCTGGAGGTGATGTTTTTGGTAAACAGGCGGGGTTTGTGTTTGCCGAGTTCCTTTTACTTCTTTTAATCTTTCCTGGGTGCATTCCTGTGTTGGGTTAACAGTGCAATAAATAAATTATTTATTTTTGGGTTGTTTTTATTTACTGTTAATAGTCAGGGTATTATCAGATACTGACTTAAACATATGCAGGGAGAAGTTATTTCTTGTTACTCATATTAACATTATTGCTTCTATTTTATAATAGAGTAGTCCAGTAGTGGGTCTAGGAGTTGGTTAGTTTGTTGATGGGATTAAGTACTTTTTGGTTGTTGAGCTTTAACGCTTTCTTAATTGATGGCTGCTTTTAGGCCTACTATGGTTTTGCTAAATCTTACTCTCTAGTTAAGGTTGTATCCATTTCTAAAAGGCTGTACCTTTTTAGACTAACTTTTAAAGATACAGTATATTTGTTTATATTTTTGGTATCTTTTAAAGCTGAACTTATATTCATTTTCTGGACAACCAGCTATCACCAGGCTCGTTAGGCGTTTCACCTCTACTTATAAATCTTCTCACTATTTTGCTACATAGATGAGTTGGTTCTTAGTTAACTGTTCATAAGTAGCTCGTCTGGTTTCGGGTTACTTAGCTAAAATTCATTTTGTTAAGTTTTTGCTAGTTAATTCATTATGCAAAAGGTACAAGGATTAATCTTTGCTTTTCTGTACTTTTATATTTTTCTTTCATCGTTCCCTTACGGTACTTCCTCTATCGCGCCATGTTAGAATTTCTATCTCCTATACTTTAATTTGGGGATAAATGTTTTATTTTATTATGTTTTGATTATTAGATTAGTGGTAAAGCTTGGGCTAGGTATAGTTCAAGACATTCATAGTGTATGGAATCTTCTAGGTGTAAACTAGATGCTTTGTTTAAGCTATGTCTTGGTTTATCCAAGCACACTTTCCAGTATGCTTACCTTGTTACGACTTGTCTCCTCTCATGTAGTTGGTATATTTAAATATGTTTGAGTATGCTCTAGTTACTCGAGGAGGGTGACGGGCGGTGTGTGCGTGCTTCATGGCCTGATTCAACTAAGCACTCTATTCTTAGTTTACTACTAAATCCTCCTTTGGTTGCTAGTTTCATAGCAACTTTCGTATTGAGTTTTCTTAAGATAGAAAATGTAGCCCATTTCTTTCCATTCCATAGGTTACACCTTGACCTAACGTTTTTATGTCCTATGATTGTGCTTACTTTTACTCCCTTTCAGGGTTTGCTGAAGATGGCGGTATATAGACTGTATTAGCAAGGATTGGTGAGGTTTATCGGGGTTTATCGATTACAGAACAGGCTCCTCTAGAAGGGTATGAAGCACCGCCAAGTCCTTTGAGTTTTAGGCTGTTGCCGGTAGTACTCTGGCGAATAATTTTGTTTATGAAATTATTTATGTTTAGGGCTAAGCATAGTGGGGTATCTAATCCCAGTTTGGGTCTTAGCTATAGTGTATCAGCTATTTTAGAGTTACTTTCGTCGTTTATTTTTATTAAAGTTAGAGCTTTTTACAGCTTAATTTTAATTTAACTCTATTTAGTATGGTGCTTAAACACGTTTTACGCCGTGCTTCTGTTAGCTTGGGTTAATCGTATGACCGCGGTGGCTGGCACGAAATTTACCAACCCTAATTAGTATAACTTAGTCAAACTTTCGTTTATGGCTTAATTTTTGTCACTGCTGTCTCCCGTGGGGGTGTGGTTAAGCAAGGCGTCGTGAGCTACAGGTGTGCGCTTGATACCCGCTCCTTTTGGTCTTGTTGACCTGAAGGGCATTCTCACTGGAGTGTTGATGCTTGCATGTGTAAGTTTACTAAAAGTCAACAGAAAGGCTGGGACCAAACCTATATGTTTATGGAGTTGGTACACTCATCTAGGCATTTTCAGTACCTTGCTTTAGGTTTAAGCTACATTAAC